TATCAATGATTTCCACAAAAGGTGGTACGATGATGTCTTGAGCAGTTACATATCCAGGACCCTTGACACAAATAGACGCGTCACAAGTTCCATACAAATTGCTTCTCAATACAATTTCTTTCAAATTCATTAAAATTTCATGTATTGATTCTTGAATACCTGCTATAGTAGAAAATTCGTGTGATATTTTCTCAGATTTTGCACGTGTGATACAGGTTCCTTCTATTTCTCCAAGCAAAGCTCTTCGAATCGCAATGCCTATCGTATCAGATTGGCCTTTCATAAGCGGAGAGAGAATAAAGCGTCCGTAATAAAGACGGTTATTGTCCTTTCTTGATTCAACACATTTCCACTGCAGTGTCCGAGTAGATATTGTTACTTTCTCTCGAACCATAATAATATTGTTATTGTGAATTGATTGAATTATTTATTTCTCTTGAAATCTCTTCACTATTTATTTTTACACGCGCCTTTTTTTAGGGGGTCTGCAGCCATTATGTGGCATAGGGGTTACATCCCGGACGAAAGTTAATAATATACCACTTCTGCGAATAGCTCTTAATGCCGCATCGCGTCCGAGACCAGGACCTTTTATCATAACTTCTGCTCGTTGCATGCCTTGATCCACTACTGTCCGAATAGCATTTCCTGCTGTGGTTTGAGCAGCAAATGGTGTTCCTCTTCTTGTGCCTTTGAATCCACAAGTTCCAGCGGAGGACCAAGAAATTACTCGTCCCCGTACATCTGTAACGGTCACAATAGTATTGTTGAAACTTGCTTGAACATGAATAACTCCTTTTGGTATTTTACGTGCATTCTTACGTGAACCAATGCGTCCAGTTCTGCGTGAACCAATTCGTGGTAAAGGTTTTGCCATATTTTATCATCTCATAAATATAAGTCAGCGATCTATGGATATATCCATTTTATGTCAAAATTTCTGTCAAAATGGATCCTTTAGAGTGTTCTCCCTTAGAAAGATTATCCTTGTCTTTGTTTATGTCTTGGGTTGAAGCAAATTACTATAATTCGTCCCCGTCTACGTATCAGTCGGCATTTTTCACAAATTTTACGAACAGAAGCTCTTATTTTCATATTTGCCATCCCTTAATTTTTGAATGTACATACTTTTTTTTGACGAAACTAAGTTTCTTAAAATTTTGAAATCTTAAATTCTATTCTTACGAAAGGCAAAAGGAATTTAAAAGTTGAAAAAAAAAACTGCCTAATCATTCAAATCTTTTTACGGAGTCTATAAATTAGAAAATTAGATGCGCTATGATCGAATTATAAGTACTTTGATACTATCTCGTGGTAGTATATATTGGTAGTATACGTAGAAAACAAAACTATCTTGGCTAAAAGATAACCTAAAACCAGATCTTCATTATCTAAAGGAACTTGGAACATATTATTGAAATTGAAAACTATTATTAGAAACCTATTCCTTTCTATTTTTTTTTAACAAAGAAATAAGAAGTCTGGATCGAATTCGGATATCAAAAAGATTACCATATATAACACAAGATTTCTCCGCCGATTCTTTCGAGTCGAGCTTCCCGGTCTGTCAGTATACCCCGAGAAGTAGAAAGAATTACAATGCCCATCCCGCCCAAAATTCTAGGAATTTTTTGATAGTTAGAATAGATTCGTAGACCCGGCCGGCTTATCCGTTTTAAATTTAGACTAGTTCTATATGGTCCTTTCTTCTTCCTTCTATGGCGTAGGGTTAAAACCAAAAATTTTTTGTTGCCTTCCTGATGTTTCCTGACATTTTCAATAAAACCCTCTCGTAAGAGTATTTTTATAATGTTTTCGGTGATGTTAGTAGCTGCTATTCGAACGGTTCCTTTTCTATTCATGTCAGCATTTCGTATAGAGGTTATTATGTCAGCAATAGGATCCCTACCCATGATAAACTAAAATTTTTATTTTTATCTAGTTTTAATATAATCAACATACTCTTGCTTTTGTTTTTTAATTAATTATTTTATTAAATCTCTAAATTTGAATTTTTTTATTATTTAATTAAAGGTATATGCGTGAAACACAATTTACTAATTTCTTTATGTTTGATTAATTCTATTTCGTTTTTATTCAAATAATTCCAATACTATAACTAGAATACTAAATACTATAACGATATCATGGTCTCCTCTTAATCTGAAATTTTCTATCTTATATCTTCTAATTTTTTATCTTATAAGACCTCAGGTGCTAATGAAACTATTTTAGTAAAATTTAACTGTCTCAATTCCCGGGCAATTGCACCAAAAATTCGAGTTCCTTTTGGATTTCCTTCTTGATCAATGACAACTGCAGCATTGTCATCATATCGTATTATTATACCGTTATTACGTTTAAGTTCTTTACAAGTACGTACAATTACAGCTCTGATTACTTCTGATCTTTCTAGAGGTGAATTGGGTGCTGCTTCCTTGATCACAGCAACAATAACGTCACCGATATGAGCATATCGGCGATTACTAGTCCCTATGATTCGAATACACATCAATTCTCGGGCTCCACTGTTATCTGCTACATTCAAATGGGTCTGAGATTGGATCATATCGTTTTTTTTTATCTGTTATTTAAATGCAAAGGAAAAAAAAGATATATTGTTTGTCCAAAACAAAAAAAGAAACTTGCGCTTTTTTTGAGTATTCAAAAAGTCTTTTTCCTTTGGTTCTCTATTCTTATTTTGAAATAAGGAATTGAGTTCGTATAGGCATTTTGGATGCTGCTATTGAAATAGACTTTCTCGCTATATTTTCTGCTACTCCACCCATTTCATAAAGTATTCTACCCGGTTTAACGACAGCTACCCAATATTCGGGAGACCCTTTCCCCGAACCCATACGTGTTTCCGTAGGTCTTAAAGTAACGGGTTTGTCGGGAAATATACGTACCCATATTTTTCCACCGCGTCGTGCATTTCGTGTCATTGCTCGCCGCCCCGCTTCTATTTGTCTAGATGTAATCCAAGCGGGTTCAAGTGCTTGAAGAGCATATCTTCCAAAACAAATACGATTGCCTCGAAAAGCTATTCCTTTCATTCTTCCTCTATGTTGTTTACGGAATCGGGTTCTTTTGGGGTTATAGTTGATGGTTCTTTCTCAATTCCATCTCTACTACAGAACCGGACATGAGAATTTCTTCTCATCCAGCTCCTCGCGAATAAAATGATAAAAAAACTATACATGTCTTTGAGAATAAAATAATATACTAAATCATGGTATTCTTTGAGATTTCACTTAATTTAGTTAAATCTATTTATTTTAATCTATTTTTTAGTATTAGAGTCTTAGATTATTACAATAGGGTATTTGTAGAATAGAGAATAGAAATATATATATATTTCTAGTTGTATATATATATTAGAATAGATATTCTATTTTAGAGTTTATAGATTTAATAGTTCTAGATAGAAATAATTATTCTAGTTCTAGACAGTAGTTATAGACAATTTTTTCTATTTTTTTTTTTTTTTATATAATCTTATTTTTGTTATTTGTTATATTTGTTATAAGGTTGTAACAAATTTATATATATATTCTAATTAGGATACCCGATTGCTAAAATTTAGCAATCAAAAAAATAGAAAAAAAAAATCTTCGCGGGCGAATATTTCCTCTTTCATATTTAGTCTTTCAATAGTTATTTTATTTGTAGAGGTAACCCATAATCTCTCATAATAAAATAAATGGATTGTCTTCTGGTTCCTTTCGCTATCCTTCCAATAAATCATTAAGATTTGTTTTCAGTAAAATCTTATGTATTTATAGGTTCCATCGTTCCCATCACTTCTCTATTAATGGTTAGGTCTTAATTTTCCAATGGAGCCTCGAATAAAAATAAAATTTGTTCTTGAGTCAATCTTCTCAGTCTGGATTGACTCGAGGCTCTTGATTTTTTGTTTTAGGAACGGATTTTTTGAATTCGAAATCAATTAGTATTGATGCTTTACTACATTAGTTTTTATGTGATGACTCATAGACCTTACATATTGGAATTCTATATCATTGATACTCTTTTTCTTTCTTTCACCCTTCCACTTATCCGCATAATTTTCTATTTTGATTTCTAACTCATAATCAGATTGGTTTTCTTTTGTTTGTGCAAAAAGGAGTTTAATTGCTCCAATGATATGACGAATATATCATATCTTGACTCTTTTTTTGGATCCAGATAATGCAAAGTGATGAGTTGGTTATTAGTTGTATACTTAATACTTAATTAGTTCATACTCCGGTCAGTCCTTTTTTTTATCCGGACTCTAAAAAACCAACGAGTCACACACTAAGCATAGCAATTATATCAATCAATTTTCTTATTTTATTATTTTATTCAACCCTATAGAAATAGAATTCGAAGAATTAGAAATAGACGTATATAGTTAAATTATTAACAAATTTTTAATATTAAATGAATTAGTAATTATTCTAGTGAAATGAAATTCGAAATTATTAAATTAATATTTTAATATAATAGTTAATAGTTAATATATAATAGTTAATAGTTAATAGAATTCGAATTGCTTCTTTTTTTTTATTAAACAAAAAAATGAAAGAGTTTGTCATTGGATAGAATCAAAAAACAAGTCAAGTAAGGGCTTATTATTTCTTGTCTAGAAATGTCCAAATTTTGATGCCTAATACCCCATAAATAGTTCTAACTGTATACGAACAATAATCAATTTTAGCTCGAATGGTTTGTAGAGGAACCCTACCCTCTCTAATCCATTCGACTCGTGCAATTTCTTTTCCATCAAGACGTCCCGCAATTTGTACTTGAATTCCTTTTGTATCTGCCTGTTCAGTTAATTCAATAGCTTTTTTCATTGCTTTACGAAAAGAAACTCTATTCTTTAATTGTCCAGCTATAAATTCTGCAAGAATATTAGGGTTCCTATAAGGATTTGAAATTCTTGTGATAACAATATTGAGTTTTCGGTTTACACAATTTAGTTCTTTTTGTACATGTATCTGTAATTCTTCGAT